TCCTAATACTAATAAGGATATTAATACACCCGATCAAACAGACGAAGTAGCTTTGATGCGCTATTCACAACAATCAGATTTTCGGCGAGGTATAATCAAAGGTTCTATGCGAGCTCAAAGGCGTAAAATAGGAATTTGGAAATTGTTTCAAGCAAATGCGCAGGCCCCTCTTTTTTTGAACAGAACACAAAAATTCCCTCTTTTTTCTTTTGATATCTCCGGGTTGATTAAACCAATTTTTAAAAATTGGGTAGGAAAAAGGAAAGTATTCAAAATTGTAGAGTATACAGAAGAGCAAACAAAAAGAAAAGAAAAAAACGAGGAGAACAAAAGAAAGGAGAAAGCACGAATAGAGATAGCAGAGGCCTGGGATACCGTACCTTTTACGCAAGTAATAAGAGGTTGCATATTAGTAACTCAATCCATTTTGAGAAAATATATTATATTCCCTTTATTGATAATCGCGAAAAATATTGGACGTATATTCCTATTGCAACTTCCTGAATGGTCTGAGGATTTACAGGACTGGAATAGAGAGATATATGTTAAATGTACTTATAATGGTGTTCCATTATCAGAAACAGAATTTCCGAAAAATTGGTTGACAGACGGTATTCAGATAAAAATCTTATTTCCTTTATGTCTAAAACCTTGGCACAAATCGGAACTACGATACTCTCAGAAAGATTTAATGAAAAAGAAAAAAGAAAAAGAGGATTTTTGTTTTTTAACAGTTTGGGGAACAGAAGCTGAATTTCCTTTTGGTTCACCCCGAAAGCGACCTTCTTTTTTTAAACCAATTTTCAAGGAATTCGAAAAACAAATTGGAAAATTAAAAAAGAAGTATTTTCTAGTTCTAATGGTTTTCAAAGGAAAAACAAAATCACTTCGAAAAGCTTCAAAAGAAACAAAAAAATGGATTATCAAAAGTGTTAGTTTTATAAAAAAAAAAAAACTTTCAAAAGTAAATCCAATTCCATTATTTCAATTAAGAGAAGTATATGAATCGAGTGAAAATAAAGGAGAAAAAGATTCCATAATCAGCAATCAAATAATTCACAAATCCGTTAGTCAAATTACATCTACCAATTGGTCAAGTTCTTCATTGACAGAAAAAAAGATGAAGGATCTGACTGATAGAACAAGTAAAATTCGAAATCAAATAGAAAGAATTAGAAAAGATAAGAAAAAAGTCACTACAAAAATAAATAATATTAGTCCTAACAAAACAAGTTATAATGTTAAAAGATTAGCAAAATGGAAAATATTAAAAAGAAGAAATGCTCGATTAATCTCCAAATTATCCCCCTTTTTGAACTTCTTCATTGAAAGAATATACACATATATGTTTTTATCTATCATTAATATTCCCAGAATGAATATAGAACTTTTTCTTAAATCAACAAAAAAAATTATTGAGAAATTCATTTACAATAATGAAAGAAAGCAAGAAAATATTAATAAAAAAAATAAAAATCCAATTCCGCTTCTATCAACTATAAAAAAGCCACTTGATAGTATTAGTAAAAAAAATTCACACTATTTTTATGACTTATCCTACATGTCACAAGCATATGTATTTTACAAATTATCAAAAATCCAAGTTAGTAACTCGTCTAAATTAAGATCTATTCTTCAATATCAAGGAATCCGTTTTTTTCTTAAGCCTGAAATAAAGGATTCTTTTGAAATAGAAGAGATGTTTCATTCGAAATTAGGAGTTTCGAGTTATAAAATGAATCAATGGAAAGGATGGTTGAAAAGCTATAATCAATACGATTTATCTCAGATGAGATGGTCTAGATTCATATCAGAAAAGTGGCGAAATAGAGTTCGCCACTGTCGTATGACGAAAAAGGAAAATTTAAGCAAATGGCATTCATATGAAAAAAACGAATTAATTGATTCCAAAAAACAACAAAAAATTGAAGTCTATTCATTAGCGAATAAATCGAATAAAAAATATAATTTTCAAAAATACCATAGATATGATCTTTTATCATATAAATTTTTGAATTATGATTATGAAAATAAAACAGAATGTTTTTTTTCTAGATCTCCGTTTCAAGGAAAAAAGAACCAAGAGATTTCTTATAACACACATAAAGACACCCTTTTTGATATGCTGAGGAGTATTTCTATCAATAATTTTCTAGGAAAGGTAGATATTCTACCTATGGACAAAACTGCGGATAGAAAATATTTTGATTGGAAAATTCTCAATTTTTCTCTTATACAAAGGATAGATATTGAAACCTGGATCGCGATCGATACTAATAGAAATCAAGATACTCAGATTGGTACTAATAATTCTCAAATAATTAATAAAAAAGATCTTTTTTATCTTATTATTCCAGAAATCAATCCACCAAACTCCCACAAAGTATTTTTTGATTGGATGGGAATGAATAAAAAAATGTTAAAGCATCCCATATTGAATCTTGAACTTTGGTTCTTCCCAGAATTTGTGTTACTTTATAATGATAATGCATATAAAACGAAACCTTGGTTTATACCAAGTAAATTACTTCTTTTAAATTTGAACAGAAATAAAAAAAGTAGTGAAAATAAAAAGATCAATCAAAAGCAAAAAAGAAGTTTTTTGATACCATCGACTCAAAATCATCGAAATCAAGAACAAAAAAAATCCACAGGCCGAGGATACCTTCGCTTTATTCTTTCACAAGAAAAAGACATTGAAGAAAATTATGAAAGATCAGACATGAAAAAAGGGAAAAAGCAAAAACAATACAAAAGTAACACAGAAGCAGAACTAGATTTCTTCCTGAAACGTTATTTGCTTTTTCAATTGAGATGGGACGATACTTTGAATCAAAAAATGATCAATAATATCAAGATATATTGTCTCCTCCTTAGACTGATAGATCCAAGAAAAATTCTTATATCCTCAATTCAAAAGAGAGAAATTAGTTTGGATATAATGTTGATTCAGAGGAGTTTAACTCTTACAGAATTGATGAAAAAGGGAGTATTGATTATAGACCCCATTCATTTGCCTGGAAACGACGATGGACAATTGATTATGTATCAAATCATAGGTATTTCCTTATTTCATAAGAGTAAGCACCAAACTAATCAAAAATACCAAGAACAAAGACATGTTTCTAAGAATAATTTTTATGAAGATAGTTCACCACATCAAAGAATAACTGAAACTAGGCACAAAGCTCATTTTGATTTGCCTGTTCCTGAAAATATTTTATCGTTTAGATGTCGTAGAAAATTGAGAATTCTAATTTGTTTCAATTCAAAGAGTAGGAATGGTGTAGATAGAAATTCAGTATTTTGGAACGAGAAGAACGTAAAAAACAGCAGCCGAGTTTCGGTTGATAATAAACATCTGGATAGAGAGAAAAAGAAATTAAGTAAATTAAAGCTTTTTCTTTGGCCTAATTATCGATTAGAAGATTTAGCTTGTATGAATCGTTCTTGGTTTAATACCAACAATGGCAATCATTTTTGTATATTAAGGATACAGATGTATCCACGAATTAAAAATTCGTGAATAATACACTTTTTAACTATAATGCTTACTATATGCTTGATATGCTTACTATATGCTTATAGGCTATATGAAAGCAACCAAATATACACATCACATGTCTTACATTTCATTCGAATAGCCAATGCGAAATTTGTCTCAATTAGATCAGAAATCAACAGAACCTGCGTCATTTTCGGTCTAAATTTTCGATGCGAAAATGTACCAATCCTTTTCTATCCTCTATCTAAATCCAATTTTCAATTGGATTGATTGATTTTACTTCAGAAAATTAGGAGTTCATAAATTCCATTATTGTATATACCACATTAAAATGAATGGCATTATTATTACTGATCAGTAAAATCCATATCTGTAAAAAAAAAGGGGGGCAAGGGCATTTTTTTATGGTCAAAAATTCATTCATTTCGATTATTTCTCACAAAGAAAATGAAGAAAACAGAGGGTCTATTGAATTTCAAGTATTCAGTTTCACCACTAAAATAAGAAGACTTACTTCACATTTGGAATTGCACAAAAAGGACTCTTCATCTCAGAGAGGTTTGCGAAAAATTTTGGGAAAACGTCAACGGCTGCTGGCTTATTTGTCAAAAAAAAATATAGGGCGTTATAAAGAATTAATTGGTGAGTTGGGTATTCGAGAAATAAAAACTCGTTAATTTGAAGTGTGATACCATTTAAACTTATTCATTTCCATTTTGATGAACTTCTTTTTACTTTCAGAAATGCATGGAAGAATGACTCGGGAAAAAAACTTATGATTGCATCAACTACAAGAAAAGACCTCATGATAGTCAATATGGGCCCTCACCACCCATCAATGCATGGTGTTCTTCGACTGATAGTTACTCTCGACGGTGAAGATGTTATTGACTGTGAACCAGTATTGGGTTATTTACATAGAGGGATGGAGAAAATTGCGGAAAATCGAACAATTATACAATATTTGCCTTATGTAACACGTTGGGATTATTTAGCTACTATGTTCACAGAAGCAATAACTGTAAATGGACCAGAACGGCTAGGCAATATTCAAGTACCTCAAAGGGCTAGCTATATCAGAGCTATTATGTTGGAGTTGAGTCGTATCGCTTCCCATTTGTTATGGCTTGGCCCTTTTATGGCAGATATTGGGGCACAGACTCCTTTCTTCTATATTTTTCGAGAACGAGAATTGATATATGACCTATTCGAAGCTTCGACCGGTATGCGCATGATGCATAATTATTTTCGTATCGGAGGAGTAGCTGCTGATCTACCTCATGGCTGGATAGATAAATGTTTGGATTTTTGCGATTATTTTTTAACCGGGGTTGCTGAATATCAAAAGCTTATTACACGGAATCCTATTTTTTTAGAACGAGTTGAAGGCGTAGGTATTATTGGTGCAGAAGAAGCACTAAATTGGGGTTTATCAGGACCAATGCTACGAGCTTCCGGAATACAATGGGATCTTCGTAAAGTTGATCGTTATGAG